TCCAAGTAAAACGAATATGAATGGGGTTTCTTTGTTGACATAAGATCTAAATTGTAAAAAGAATCAAAAGTAGGGGATAACTCTTTTTTATCTATATTCTTGATTACTAATTCAGTTAAGAGGCCTCTATCAACAAGAAAAAAAGTGAATTCTTTTTTTCGTCAAATTATAGGAAAATAAAAAATTTTTGTTCTACGTCTTACGTATGTATATAGAATCCAAATTTTGTACCTTCTATACTCACTTATATATATACTTAGATACTTAGATTTATACTAATTAAACTTTGAATTCTAATATATTATTAATTATAATTATTTAATTTTTAATAAGATAAGATATCTTTATAAATAATAACAGGTACAAATAGTAAATTGAGGTATCCTTTTATATGACAACTTTCGACTTTCCCTCTGTTTTGGTGCCTTTAGTAGGCTTAGTATTTCCGGCAATGGCAATGGCTTCTTTATTTCTTCATGTTCAAAAAAATAAGACTGTTTAGATCTGATGGGCCCAACTCTCATCCATTTTTTTTTTTCAAAACTAAGACTTGTATCATAACGCAGATACCTATTTATTGTAAGAAGGTATAACATGCGGCGCTTCCGTCGAAAGGAGCTCTTTGACCTGTAGAAAGATGATATGGGGTAAAGGAATTATATCTATTTGAAAAAATCTCAGGATCGCCGGATGGCTGAACTGTAAAATCGGTACATCTATATTCTATATATATATATCGATGGGATCATACGAAGGGTATGTTTTTATTTTAGATCTAACCAACTTGATAAATTACTCTTAAAGGTTTACATCAAACTAAGTACTAGTTGATGAGAGTTACTTCGGAAACAAAAAGAGTAAAGTCTAGGGTATTTTCTCAATTCCAATAAAACGAAACCGGATCAAGTATGAGTTGTCGATCAGAACATATATGGATACAACCTATAACGGGGTCGCGAAAAACAAGTAATTTATGCTGGGCCATTATCCTTTTTTTAGGTTCATTAGGATTCTTATTGGTTGGAACTTCCAGTTATCTTGGGAGAAACTTGATATCTTTATTTCCGTCTCAGCAAATCCTTTTTTTTCCACAAGGGATTGTGATGTCTTTCTATGGGATCGCGGGTCTCTTTATTAGCTCCTATTTGTGGTGCACAATTTCGTGGAATGTAGGGGGTGGTTATGATCGATTCGATAGAAAAGAAGGAATGGTATGTATTTTTCGTTGGGGATTCCCTGGAAAAAATCGTCGCATCTTCCTCCGATTCCTTATAAAGGATATTCAGTCCGTCAGAATAGAAGTTAAAGAGGGTATTTATGCTCGCCGTGTACTTTATATGGATATCAGAGGCCAGGGGGCCATTCCCTTGACTCGTACTGATGAGAATGTTACTCCACGGGAAATCGAACAAAAAGCTGCCGAATTGGCCTATTTCTTGCGTGTACCGATTGAAGTATTTTGAGAAATGAGCTGAGAGAATGAATGCTTTCTCAGCAGGAAGGAAAAACTAAAGAATCCCCCTTTTCTATACCATAACTTAACTGAAGTTTCTTCATAACGCTCATTCTAGTCAAAGAAGACGTATACGTAATGTAACAACCACAAAACAAAACTATTTTTGTGGTCTTTTATGTGTATGGAAATCTACACAACTTAATTCAATAACAAAAAAATAAGTAACAAATCGAAAAAATGGATTCATCCTTTCTATTTTATATCAAAGCATTTCGAAATACATAAATTTTTTTATTCCGGACTCTGAGTAGTCAGTGAAAATTTTTAAAAATAAAAATATAAGATATTTTGATATAATGGTAGAAAAGAATATTCATTACTTAAATAAAGCGGTTCTTTCAGGCAGTCATCGATTCGTCGAAAGGGGGACACTTGCTTCGAATTTAACCAATTACTATATCTGGAAACAATATAATATTTTTTTGTTAATTCTTTGAATTCTAAGTGGATTCTTAATCTATTTCTGTATTCTTTCTACATTCAAAGACTAACTCCGAAATCACAAATAAAAAAAAGTGAATAGATTAATAATTAATAAGTTCGATACTTTGTAATAGAACTCATGCATGAGAGAAATATTGGATGGCGTAGAGTCAACTAATGAGGTCGGTTCATTAAAATTAAAAATTAATAGATGAAATGAAAAAATGTCAAAAAAGAAAGCATTCACCCCTCTTTTATATCTTGCATCTATAGTATTTTTGCCCTGGTGGATTTCTCTCTCATTTAATAAAAGTCTGGAATCTTGGGTTACTTATTGGTGGAATACTAGGCAATCTGAAATTTTTTTGAATGATATTCAAGAAAAGAATATTATAAAAAATTTCATAGAATTGGAAGAAATCCTTCTTTTGGAGGAAATGATCAAGGAATACTCGGAGACACATCTACAAAACCTTCGTATAGGAATCCACAAAGAAACGCTCCAATTAATCAAGATACACAATGAGGATCATATTCATACGATTTTGCACTTCTCGACAA